GAATAGCTCTTAATGCCGCATCTCTTCCGAGACCCGGGCCTTTTATCATAACTTCTGCTCGTTGCATACCTTGATCCACTACTGTCCGAATAGCATTTCCTGCTGCGGTTTGAGCGGCAAATGGTGTACCCCTTCTTGTACCCTTGAATCCACAAGCCCCGGCAGAGGACCAAGAAATTACTCGACCCCGTACATCTGTAACAGTCACAATGGTATTGTTGAAACTTGCTTGAACATGAATAACTCCCTTGGGAATTCTACGTGTATTCTTACGTGAACCAATACGTCTATTTCTACGCGAACCAATTTTTGGTATAGGTTTTGCCATATTTTATCATCTCATAAATATAAGTCAGAGATATATGGATATATCCATTTCATGTCAAAACAGATCCTTATTCTTTGTTTTTTTTTTTTTTTTTTTTTTACTTATTTTATTTATTTATTTGTACATCTGTACATCGGGTCCTTTAGATTTCGAGAGTCTTTTTGTTTTAGAAAGATTATCCTTGTCTTTGTTTATGTCTCGGGTTAGAACAAATTACTATAATTCGTCCCCGCCTACGGATCAATCGACATTTTTCACAAATTTTACGAACGGAGGCCCTTATTTTCATATTTGTCATTCCTTTTTTTAATACCGAATCTACTTAATTGGAAGAAAATGAGTTTCTTGAAATTTTTAATTTCGAATTGTATCCTCACGAAAGAATGTTGAAATTGAAAAAACCGCCTAATCATTCAAGTCTTTGCTTTGGAGTCTCTAAATTATACGCCCTTTGGTTGAATCATAAGGACTTACCTCAATTTTTAGTCTATTTCCTGGTAGTATACGTATAAAACTACATGAAATCCTTTACGAAACAAAAACCAGAATAATTTTTTTGTTATCTAAACGAATCCGGAAGATACATACCATCGGTAAGTTGTTCAGTAATTAAACCCTCATGAATCCATTTTTGTTGTTTCATTCCAGGTAAAACCGCTTTGAAGTATCAACTAATGTAAGAGGGATAATATTATAAACTTGTCCTTTCTCTTTTTTCACAAATATGACCGTGTCGGCTATTAGAAAGATTACCATATATAACACAAAACTTCTCCGCCGATTCCTTCTAGTCGAGCCTTTCGGTCTGTCATTATACCTCGAGAAGTAGAAAGAATTACAACCCCCATTCCGCCTAAAATTCTAGGAATTCGTTGATAGTTAGAATATATTCGTAGACCGGGTCGACTGATCCGTTTTAAATTTAAAACAGTTCTATATGGTCCTTTCCTATTTCTTCTATGTCGTAGGGTTAAAACCAAAAAATATTTATTGCTTTCTTGATGTTTTCTCACGTTTTCAATAAAACCTTCTTGTAAAAGGATTTTAACAATATTTTCAGTGATGTTAGTAGATGGTATTCGAACTGTTCTTTTTTTATTCATGTCAGCATTTCGTATAGAGGTTATTATGTCAGCAATAGTGTCTTTACTCATGATAAACTAAGATTTTTGTTTCCCCCGAATTTTGATATAATCAACATGCTCTTTTTCTTTTTTTCTGAATTTTTTAATATTTATGAATTCTTTTTTTTTTTTTATTTATGAATTATTAAAGATATATACGTGATAGATAAACAATTTACTAATAAATTAAAAAAATTTAATCAATTTCATTCAAATACTATATTAAGGTCTTCCCCTATAATACTTCAGGTGCTAATGAAACTATTTTAGTGAAATTTAACTGTCTTAATTCCCGGGCGATCGCGCCAAAAATTCGGGTTCCTTTTGGATTTCCTTCTTGATCAATAACAACCGCAGCGTTGTCATCATATCGTATTATCATACCGTTGTCGCGTTTGAGTTCTTTACAAGTACGTACAATGACAGCTCGGACCACTTCTGATCTTTCTAGAGGTGTATTTGGTACTGCTTCCTTGATTACAGCAACAATAATGTCACCAATATGAGCATATCGTCGATTACTAGCTCCTATGATTCGAATACACATCAATTCTCGGGCCCCGCTGTTATCCGCTACATTCAAATGGGTTTGAGGTTGAATCATATCATTTTTTTATCGGTTTTTTCTTTTTCAATGCAAAGGTATAAATAAAAAAAAAAAAAAGAAATATTATTTGTTCAAAACAAAAAAAGAAACCTGCAATTGTTTTTTTTTCATCCCAAAAACCCCTTTCGTTTGTTTCTACATTCCTATCCAGAAAGAATGAATTGAGTTCGTATAGGCATTTTAGATGCCGCTATTGAAATAGCCCTTCTAGCTATATTTTCTGCTACTCCGCTCATTTCATAAAGTATTCTACCGGGTTTAACGACAGCTACCCAATATTCGGGAGATCCTTTCCCCGAACCCATACGTGTTTCTGTAGGTCTTACTGTAACAGGTTTGTCTGGAAATATGCGTACCCATATTTTTCCACCGCGGCGTGCATTTCGTGTCATTGCTCGCCGCCCTGCTTCTATTTGTCTAGATGTGATCCAAGCGGGTTCAAGCGCTTGAAGAGCATATCTACCGAAGCAAATACGATTACCTCGATAAGATATTCCTTTCATTCTTCCTCTGTGTTGTTTACGGAATCTGGTTCTTTTGGGGTTATAGTTGATGGTTGTTTAGCAATTCCATCCATCTCTACTACAGAACCGGACACGAGAGTTTCTTCTCATCCAGCTCCTCGCGAATTAAACAATTTAAAATAATTAAACAAAAAAAAAATACACGGTTAATAATATATGGAATCGTGGGATTCTTTGAAATTTGATCTAATCGATTAGAAATTAGAAATTTTTTGTGTTTTAATATATAATTTAACACGTATTCTATTTATAGATAATGTCGTTTTGGTAGAACGCTATAATGAATCTTTATTTTGTTTTTCCTTTTATTTCGAATCGACTAAAATTGAGAAATAAAAAAAATTCGCGGGCGAATATTTACTCTTTCAACATTCAGTTGTAAGATTAGTCTATGACATGACCTCTCAGAATAAATGAATAGGTTTCTGGTTCGTTCCGCCATCCTACTCAATGAATCATTAGGATTCGTTTTCAATAGAATCTTATGCATTCACAGGTTCTGTCGTTCCCACCACTTCTCGATTAATGATTAGGTCTGAATTTTACAACGGAGCCTCCAATTAAATTTATTCTTGAGTCAACCTTCTCAGTCTTTATTGGCTCGGGGCTCTTGATTTTGTGTTCTATGCACGGATTTGTCTAATTATGGATCAATCAGTATTGATGCTTTATTACATTCCCTTTATATGAGATGACTCATAGACCTTACATATTGGAATTATATATCATTAATATTCTTTTTCTATCTTTCTCTCACCCTTCCATTTATCTGTATACTTTATATTGCTTTACAACCCATAATCAGATTTTTTTTGTTTGTTTATGTAAAAAAGATTTCAGTTGCTACAATGATATGACTTATATATCATATCTTGACTGGTTCTTTCTATCCAGATAACACGAAGTGATGAGTTGGTTATTAGTTCTATAGTTATCAGTTTGTACTATGGGCTGTCCATTTTTTTGAATCCCAACCCTAAAAAAACCAACGAGTCACACACTAAGCATAGCAATTATATCAAATGATTAATCGAATTTTTATTCAACCTTATAGAATTGTTCTTTTTTTTTTTTTTATTATTTACCAGAAAAAGAATGAAAGAGTTTGCCATTTTTTGTTTTATCACCAGATAGAACTAAATATAAGTCAAGTAAGTTCTTATTATTCCTCGTCTACAAATATCCAAATTTTGATGCCTAATACCCCATAGATAGTTCGAACTGCATAGGAACAATAATCAATTTTAGCTCGAATGGTTTGTAGAGGAACTCTACCTTCTCGGATCCATTCAACACGTGCAATTTCTTTTCCGTCGATACGCCCTGCAATTTGTACTTGAATCCCTTTTGTACCTGCCTGTTCAGTTAATTCAATAGCTTTTTTCATTGCTTTGCGAAATGAAACTCTATTCTTTAATTGTCCGGCTATAAATTCTGCAAGAATATTGGGGTGCCCGTAAGGATTTGCAATTCTTGTAATAGCAATGTTGAGTTTTCGGTTTACACAATTGAGTTCTTTTTGTACATGCGTCTGTAATTCTTCGATTCTTCGAGTCCTGTCTTCTATTAATAACTTGGGGAATCCCATATAGATTATGACCTGAATCAAATCAATTCTTTTTTGAATCTCTATACGTGCAATTCCCTCTACATTAGAGGATATTTTCATATTATTTTGCACATAATTTTTGATACAATCTCGTATTTTTTGATCTTCTTGTAGATCCTTTGAATAATTTTTTGGTTGTGCAAACCAAAGAGAATGATGACCTTGGGTTGCACCAAGTCTGAAACCAAGTGGATTTATTTTTTGTCCCATAATCCCCCACTACTATATATATCGTGAAACGTGACATCTGTTTGTATTTTTTTTTTATTCATTCGATTTTTTTTAAGCATAACATAATATAGCGTATTTGTATTTTTTATAATATAAAATATTCTTCCTTTAAGTATTCCTCAGCTCTAATTTATAGAATTTCCTTTTATCTATTTCTTCCTCTTCATCTAAAGATATATCTTTCAATACAATAGTTATATGACAAGTGGATCTTTTTATAGGATAACCCCGTCCTCGAGCCCGGGGCTTTAATTTTTTCACAGTTGTGCCCTCGTTGACTTCGGCTTTACTAATGATTAAACTTGTTTCGTTCAAACCCTTATTGTGATTGGCGTTTGCTGCTGCAGAATAAACCAATTTTAAAATGGCATAACATGCTCGATAAGGCATAAGTTCTAGTATCATAAGTGTTTCTTCATAGGACCGCCCACGAATTTGATCAATTACTCTTCTCGCTTTGTGAGCAGACATACATATATGTTGACCTAAAGTGTATACTTCTGTATATTTCTTCACCTTTCTCTTCTGTATCATAAGATTCACCTCTCATTAATGAACGATAAGCATCTATATTTTA